TAGTAAAGCTGAAGCCAATGGAGGTACTATTATGAAAAAGTTAAGACCCCGGGCTCGAGGGCGTAGTTATCCGATAAAAAAAACCACTTGTCATATAAAGATTGTTTTAAAAGAAAAAAATATATATGGATGGAAAAATAATAGAAAAATATGGGACAAAAAATAAATCCACTTGGTTTCAGACTTGGAACAACTCAAAGTCATCATTCTTTTTGGTTCGCAAAACCAAAGGATTTTTCCATGGGTTTACAAGAAGATGAAAAAATACGAAATTGTATTAAGAACTATGTAAAAAAAAAAAAGAGAATATCCTCCGGTTTCGAAGGAATTGCCTATATGGGAATTCAAAAAAGAATAGATTTGATTCAGGTCATAATCTATATTGGATTTCCCAATTTATTAATAGAAGGACGAACACGGGGAGTCGAAGAATTACAAATGAATGTACAAAAAGAGTTTCACCGGAGACTCAACATTACTATCACAAGAATTGAAAAACCTTATGGACAGCCTAATATTCTTGCAGAATATATAGCTTTACAATTAAAAAATAGAGTTTCGTTTCGAAAAGCAATGAAAAAAGCTATTGAATTAACTGAACAAACAGGTACAAAAGGAATTCAAGTACAAATTGCAGGGCGTATCGACGGAAAAGAGATTGCACGTGTCGAATGGATCAGAGAGGGCAGGGTTCCCTTACAAACAATTCACGCTAAAATTGATCACTGTTCTCATACAATTAGAACTATCTATGGAGTCTTAGGCATCAAAATTTGGATATTTGTAAATTAAGAATAAGAAAATAAAAAGAATGGACTTTTCTTTATCTCGCCATTTTGCTCAGCAATAGAAAAATTTATAAACTCTTTTCTTCTTTAAAAAAAAAAAAAAAGAAGAAATTATCAATTATAATTCTATAAGGTTAAATAAAAATTTGATTTACACTATTTATATTTAGTATAATTGCTATGCTTAGTGTGTGACTCGTTAGTTGTTTCTTTAAACTTTAGAATTGAGATTGAAAAAACAGGCTGACCCCACTATAAACTTAGTAACTATGAAAGCTAAATAAGCTCAAAACTAATAAGCAACTTATTGCTTCGTATTGTCGAGATCCCAATAAAAAGTCACTATATGACTGAATCGATCATATAGTTGTAGCAACTAAAATTATTTTCATAACAAAGAAATCTTATTATGAATTGTGAAATAAAAAGGGGATGTGGAAAAAAAGGAAGGATGATAGAAAGAGAGAATAAAGATATCAATGATATATGATTCCCATATGTATGGTTTATGAAGAATCATTTCATAAAAAAGGCAGTGTGATAAAGCATCAAGAAATAAAGATACAAAATCTACGATTACAAACGATTCAAATATAATAAATAAGAAATATACAAATTAAAAAGAGAAAAGAAAATAGAAGATATTAAATTCAAAGAATTTAAAAAGAATAGAATCTAATAAATATATATAATAGAGTCTATTATATATCTAATAAGCTATAAAAAGAAGATATTAAAGATAAAAAAAGATATAAATATCTGTAAATACTAGAAAATAAATGAATAATTGAATAGAGCTTCGAGTTAAGAAAAACTAAGGAGATTTACTCGGAAACAAAGAACCTATTTTGTTGGAAGCTCCATTGCAGAGTTCAGGCCTAAACATTAATGGAGAAGCTATAGGAACGATGGAACCTGTGACTACATAGGATTTTATTGAAAACGAAGAAATCCTAATGATTCACTGGGTAGGATGGCGGAATGAACAAAAAAAAAATGGATTTCTTCTGAATGGTCATGAATTGACCCTATAAATGAAGGATGAAAGAGTCAATATTCGCCCGCGAACCCTTTCTTTCTTTTTTTTTTTCATTGAAAAATTTAAATTATATTTCATATATTGGATAACTTTTGGTACGATTTTATAGAGGTAAAGTAAAATATTTTAGCAAATTTGATATTGATAAAAGAAAGAAGCATCATATATAAAAAATATGCCTAGTTATCTAGTTATATATATATATAACTCCCTATTTAATAATAACAAATTCAATAAAAAAATTTAAAATCTTTTGATAGAATGAAATACATGTATATATGCAAGATTTTTGAATCATTTCATTCGTGAGGAGCTGGATGAGAAGAAACTCTCATGTCCGGCTCTGCAGTAGAGATGGAATTCATAAAAAACCATCAACTATAACCCCAAAAGAACCAGATTTCGTAAACAACATAGAGGTAGAATGAAGGGAATATCTTGCCGAGGCAAGCATATTTGTTTTGGCAAATACGCGCTTCAGGCACTTGAACCTGCTTGGATCACAGCTAGACAAATAGAAGCAGGGCGAAGAGCAATGACACGATATGTGCGTCGTGGTGGAAAGATATGGATATGTATCTTTCCCGATAAACCTGTTACAGTAAGACCTACGGAAACACGTATGGGTTCGGGCAAGGGATCTCCCGAATATTGGGTATCCGTTGTTAAACCGGGCCGAATACTTTATGAAATGAGTGGAGTATCAAAAACTGTAGCCAAAGCAGCTATAAAAATAGCTGCATGCAAAATGCCTATACGAACTCAATTTGTTGTTTCAGGATAAGTAAACAAAAGTAAATAAGTATTGAGAATGAAAAAAAAAAAACCGCGTATTTCTTTATCTCTGGACAGACAATATTTCTTTTTTCCCTTACATTTCAATAAGAGATTCAAATAAAAATGATATGATTCAACCTCAGACCCTTTTGAATGTAGCGGATAACAGCGGAGCTCAAGAATTGATGTGTATTCGAATCATAGGAACTGGTAATCACCGATATGCTCATATTGGTGATGTTATTGTTGCTGTAATAAAAGAAGCAGTACCCAACATGCCTATAGAAAAATCAGAAGTAATTAGAGCTGTGATTGTACGCACGTGTAAAGAACTTAAACGTGACAACGGCATGATAATACGATATGATGACAATGCAGCGGTTATCATTGATAAAGAAGGAAATCCAAAAGGAACTCGGATTTTTGGTGCGATTGCTCGGGAATTGAGACAGTTAAATTTTACTAAAATAGTTTCATTAGCACCCGAAGTCTTATAGTCTTCTAAATAAAAATAGTAGTAAGACTAATAGATAGATGAAAAAAGGGTATGTAATTTTCTATCTATCTCTATAGAATATTCAAATATCTGAAATAGATTGTGTCTCATGCATATACTTTAAATTCCTAATAATTCTTTTTAATTGAAAAATTTCAAAAAAAAAAATTCAATAAAACAAAAAAGAAGCATGTTGATTATATCAAAATGAGGAGACACCAATAACTAGAGTTCGTCATGGGTAGGGACATTATTGCCGATATAATAACTTCTATAAGGAATGCTGACATGGATCAAAAGGGAAGAGTAAAAATAGTATCTACTAATATCACTAAAAACATTGTGAAAATACTTTTACGAGAAGGTTTTATTGAAAACGTTCGAAAACATAAAGAAAGTCAAAAAAATTTCTTGGTTTTAACCTTACGACATAGAAAGACTGGGAAAGGAAATAAAAGAATTTTAAAGCGTATCAGCCGACCCGGTCTACGAATCTATTCCAACTATCAACGAATTCCTAAGATTTTAGGCGGAATGGGGATTGTAATTCTTTCTACTTCTCAAGGTATAATGACAGATCGAGAAGCTCGACTAGAAAAAATTGGAGGAGAAATTTTGTGTTATATATGGTAATTCTCTTGGGATATCCTAATTTTCTCTCGAACTTACTATTTGTAAAATAGAGAGGAAAAGTGAATTATAGAACTCTTCCTCTATTAGTTAATACTTAAAGGGAGGTTCCCTGGAATGAAAGAACAAAAATTGATTCATGAGGGTTTAATTACAGAATCACTTCCCAACGGTATGTTCCGAGTTCGGTTAGATAATCAAGATATAATTCTAGGTTATATTTCCGGGAGAATCCGGCGCAGTTTTATACGTATACTACCCGGAGATAGAGTTAAAATTGAAATGAGTCGTTATGATTCAACCAGGGGACGCATAATTTATAGACTTCGCAAAAAAGATTCGAACGATTAGATCCTTCTTTTAAACATTCTCCTTTATAGGGGATATAATTTGAAGTTCAAAAATGAAAGAAACTTCTTTTTGTTTCAAAAAAAAAAGAGATATAGATTCAGAATGAAGGTAAGGAATTATAAATATGAAAATAAGGGCCTCTGTTCGTAAAATTTGTGAAAAATGTCGCCTGATTCGTAGGCGAGGACGAATTATAGTAATTTGTTCCAATCCGAGACATAAACAGAGACAGGGTTAATTTTTCTAAATTTTTAAATAAATAACTTTTTAAAAGAAAAACCCATGTACATGTAAAAAGAAAGAAGAAAGGATTTGTTTTCATATGAAAACGATACCCTCGTATCTTTCTGTAGATTTCTGATTCTTCTTTTTATTCTTATGAATATGATATAATAAAATATGACAAAACCTATAGCAAAAATTGGTTTACGTAAGAATGCACGTATTGGTTTACATAAGAATGAACGTAGAATACCAAAAGGAGTTATTCACGTTCAAGCGAGTTTCAACAATACTATTGTTACTGTTACAGACGTACGAGGTAGGGTGGTTTCTTGGGCTTCTGCAGGTACTTCTGGATTCAGAGGCACAAGAAAAGGAACACCCTATGCTGCTCAAGCAACTGCATTAAATGCAATTCGTACAGTAATTGATCAGGGTATGCAACGAGCAGAGGTTGTGATAAAGGGTCCAGGTCTCGGAAGAGATGCGGCATTACGAGCCATTCGCAGAAGTGGTATGCTATTAAGTTTCGTACGTGATGTAACACCCATGCCACATAATGGGTGTCGCCCCCCGAAAAAAAGACGTGTGTAGAAATAAGAATTCAATAGATTTCAAGAGAAAGAAATGATTCAAGGATCTGATCCAATAATCATAAAGAATATAATAGTATGGTTCGAGAAGAAGTAGCAGGATCCACTCGAACACTACAGTGGAAATGTGTTGAATCAAGAGTAGAAAGCAAGCGTCTTTATTATGGTCGTTTCATTCTGTCCCCGCTTATGAAAGGTCAAGCCGATACCATAGGTATTGCCATGCGAAGGGCTTTACTTGGAGAAATAGAAGGAACATGTATCACATGTGCAACATCTGAAAACGTGCTTCATGAATATTCTACGATAGCAGGTATTGAAGAATCCGTACATGAGATTTTAATAAATTTGAAAGAAATTGTATTGAGAAGTAATCTCTATGGAGTTAGGACCGCATCCATTTGCGTAAGGGGTCCCAAATACATAACCGCTCAAGATATCATTTCACCACCTTATGTAGAAATAGTTGACACGACACAGCATATAGCTAACCTGACAGAACCAATTGATTTTTTTATTGAATTACAAATAAAGAGAAATCGCGGGTATCGTTTGAAATCCACAAACGACTCTCACGATGGAAGTTATCCTATAGATATTGTATCCATGCCTGTTCGAAATGTGAATCATAGTATTCATTCTTACGGTAATGGGAATGAAAAACAAGAGATACTTTTTCTAGAAATATGGACGAATGGAAGTCTAACTCCTAAAGAAGCACTTTATGAAGCTTCTCGTAATTTGATTGATTTATTGATTCCTTTTCTACATGCAGAGGAAGAGGATATGAATTTAGAGGAAAATGAAAACAGATGGAATCTACCCCCTTTTTCCTTTCAAGACAGATTCACTAATCTCAAGAAAAAAAAAGGAATTCCATTAAAATGTATTTTTATTGACCAATCAGAATTGTCTTCCAAGACCTATAATTGTCTCAAAAGGTCCAATATACATACATTATTGGACCTTTTGAGTCATAGTCAAGAAGATCTTATGAAAATTAAATATTTTCGTATAGAAGATGTAAAAAAGATATTGGGCACTCTACAGAAGCATTTTGTAATAAATTTACCTAAGAAAAAGTTTTCATTTTAAATCCTTTGGAATTTTTTTTTTCTTTTTTTAGAAAGAAAAAAGAAGATAATGAGTTTTTAATCTCTGACACGATCCATATATTTGCAAAATAGATCATAATAAAATTTATGTATCTAGGGAAGATCCAGAGGGGGATCTTCCTTATATATTTATGTCGTGATATTTCACGGTTGAATCAATTTAAAAAAGACCTAAAGTTAAGGATTTCTCAATAGGTAAAGTCGCTCCAATACCTAACCAAAGAGCTACTGCGGTACCGATCAAAAAGACTGTTGTAGCTACTGGACGACGAAATGGATTTTGAAATTTATTGACATTCTCCAAAAAAGGTACTGTCAATAATCCTATTGGTACTGAAACCATTAAAAGAACACCCAATAACTTATTGGGTACTGTGCGAAGTATTTGAAATACGGGAAAGAAGTACCATTCGGGTAATATTTCCAACGGAGTTGCAAAAGGATCCGCCGGTTCACCAATCATTGATGGCTCTAGAACTGCTAAGCCCACATTACATGCAATAGTGCCTAGAATTACCACTGGAAAAATATATAAAAGATCATTGGGCCATGCGGGTTCTCCATAATAATTATGCCCCATCCCTTTAGCTAATTTAGCTCTTAATACAGGATCATTCAAATCAGGTTTCTTTGTTATTTGGATAGGTGAATTTTTGTGGATCCATCCCCCAAAGGAACCGGACATGATAATTTTTGATCATCCGGCTCGAGCAAGAATCACAAAGAATTACAGAAAAAGATCCATAGGAAATCTATATTTCATGCATATCTACATATATAATATATATAATGTAGAATGACTCTATGTAATAAAATATTTATAAAATTTCAATTCCCTGAGTTGCAACGATTCGATTCATTGCAAAGAATTCAGTTCTGGCAAGGAAATGCTCAATATCCAAGTAGGCTTACAAATTTGATCAGGATCAAATGCTTTTTGGATTGTCTCATATCTTTTGGTTGGTATTTATCCCCACAATATCTAGATTTTCTTACATACAAAAATACAAAGTTTTTACTTGTTACTAATAAAGTCTAGCCTCTGTTCTTCCTTAGATCCCTTATTTTACTCCGATAGTATCGTAGATCAGGATAGATGCAGAGGAAATGAATGCATCTACATACTATAAGAAACTGACTAAGATTACCATCAAATTAATACGAAATACTTATTAGTAGAATTCTAAATTCTAAAAAAGAAAAAAAAATCAAACAAAGTGGAATAGATAGAACATTGGATCATGGATCATGCCACATCACTTATTCTAGGAATCTTACGGAGCCTTTTCATGCATCACATGATTCGAGTATGATCATAGAAAAGATTCTCCTCAAGCGAATTGGCCTTATCCTATGCTACATAAGGGTACTTACGTGATGGTTGGATGCGGAGACACATTGGGTTGTGAATTCCAACGTGGCAGATAAAAGAATATATCTGCATGAACCAATCAATAGTTCAAGTCACACACTCCCATAATCCATCCTCTTTTAGGAAAATATACTTGAACTATTCGTATCAAATAAACAATAAAATACTTCATAGTTGAAGAAAAATATCTAAATATAACATGTCTTATTTTTCAATAATCCATATTTGTAGCAATGAAAGACTCTTGTTCCTCCCCGATATGAGAAATTACAAATATCTACGATCTTTCTTCTCTATAAAGGACCCGAAATACCTTGCTTACGTATCATTAGAAAGTGCATTAACATAAATACAGCAGTAAGAAGAGGCAATACAAAAGTATGTAAACTATAAAAACGAGTCAAAGTGGATTGGCCCACACTAGCACTTCCACGTAATAATTCTACCAAAGGGGATCCTATTATAGGAATAGCCTCAGGCACGCCTGTTACAATTTTGACTGCCCAATAGCCAATTTGGTCCCAAGGTAAGGAATAACCTGTTACGCCAAAAGATGCGGTCAATACAGCCAGAACCACCCCTGTAACCCAAGTTAATTCGCGGGGTTTTTTAAACCCACCCGTAAGATATACACGAAATACATGCAAGATCATCATTAGAACCATCATACTTGCTGACCATCGATGAACTGATCGAATTAACCAACCAAAGTTGGCCTCAGTCATTATGTATTGAACAGAGGAAAAAGCCTCTGTAACAGTTGGACGATAGTAAAAGGTCATAGCAAAACCCGTAGCTACTTGTACTAAAAAACAAGTAAGCGTAATCCCTCCCAGACAATAAAATATGTTGACATGAGGAGGAACATATTTACTAGTTATATCATCTGCAATCGCTTGAATCTCGAGACGTTCCTCAAACCAATCATATACTTTATTGAGATAGGTAACCCAAGAAAGATTCCCCCTCTGAGAACCGTATATGAGAATTTCATCTCGTACGGCTCAAGACAAAACACACAAATACTGGTTTCAACAGATATGGAATAGAAAGTTTTAAACTTCTTGGAGCTTAGCCTCTTGACTCGATTTGACCCAAAGATACCAAGCGAAGTAAGAAAAATCCGGAATCTCTTCTTTGTGATGATAATGCCAAGAAATAAAATATCAAGTTGGCTCATCCATTTTTATTTATGTTAATCGTGACCGGGCTTCTTGAATCTTCTCTTCCCTATTTTTTTTTTTTTTTACTTTTTTGATAGGAATTCTCTTGTTGAGACCCTATGAATCAATTGAAACCTCAGATTCATACTAGAACCACGATGATTTCAGAAAACCAAAGCTAAACTCAAAGGTTCTCCGAGTAAAAACCATTTGATCATCACTTATTCAATGAATGTAATAACTCAACAAAATCTAAAGAAAAATTTGTTTGATTTAGAAAAGACCTATTTCCTTTTTTTTAGTCCGGTTGCGAGGTCTGAATAATAGGTATGAATCATAGTTTCAATATTTCTTTTCTTGATCTATTCTATATAGTCCGTGTTCCAGAGACTAGAAGAAATATCTGACGAGGTAGAATCATCTTGATAGAGATGACAGGTCCATTCTCTGTATTATAAATAGGATCAATTATAACAAGTCACACGCTCATATTCCGGAAATGAAATATCGAAACAAATAAATTTCACGATCGAACTACCAGAATGGTCTATAAATCCAAGTCTTAAGTAATTTTAATTAAGTTTAAGTATTTTAAGCATTAAGAAAGCTAGGAAGTCCTAGTTTTTGTGAACTAATTCATTGAAATTCCATCCAGTAAAACTGATGAATTATAAATTTCTAAAATAATAGATAGAAATATTGCAAATAGAGCCATTGCGACTCCCATAAGTGGTGTAGTCCCCCACCCTGGGGCTACTTTTCCATATTCCGAATTCAATGGTTTCAATAAACTCCCTACGTCAGTTCGTCTTGGACCAGATCTAGAACTACTCTCAGCGGTTTTTGTAGCCATAAATCCTCTTTCATCATGGGTTGTAATCTGTTGACTTTGTATAGCATTCCGTTGTATTTGTAAATAAACGACATTATCGCGATCCATTGTGATCTTGAAATTTTCAAAAAAAATGGAAACAGCAACCCTAGTCGCCATCTCCATATCCGGTTTACTTGTAAGTTTTACTGGGTACGCCTTATATACCGCTTTTGGGCAACCCTCTCAAAAATTAAGAGATCCCTTCGAAGAACACGGGGACTAGTTGAAGTAACGAGCCTCCCATATGAATATTGGGGGGCTCATTACTTCAATGGAAAGGATGAAAAATAATTTCATTTTTTAGTTGGAACTTTAGGTGGTTCTCGAAAAAAGATAGCGAAAAAGATTATCCCTAAAGTCGAAACTAAGAGGAATGTATAAACCAATGCTTCCATAGATTCGATCGTGGTTTACAATTATAGCTTCCACACCTATTCATTTTAGATCATTTACTAAATAAATTGTAAATTTCAATTTATAATTTACTAGGACTATTCAATCAATTATATTTTCTTTTTTCTATATTCTTCTAATAGAAGATATTAGGAAATATTGAATATGAAATACATAATAGATTCAATTAATATTGAAAATATAAATTAGAAATAGAAAGACTAAATACTCTATCTAAATTGAAATTGAAATATTCTAAATACTAAAAGAAAATAAGGAAAAATAGAGGCAAAAGATGGCAAAGTAATTTTGTATCAGACTGCTTGTCTCTTTGTAGTTGGATCTCCAAGTTTTTGGAATACTCCAAATTCTACTTGAGCATCCAAATCTGGATCAATACCGGCAAAAACATCTCTGAACAAGGTTCTGGCGCCATGCCAGATGTGTCCGAAAAAGAAGAGCAAAGCAAACGTAGCATGCCCAAAAGTGAACCAACCCCTTGGACTACTACGAAAAACACCATCGGATTTCAAAGTAGCCCGGTCTAATTCAAAAATTTCACCTAATTGGGCACGTCTAGCATATTTTTTCACAGTAGCAGGATCACTATAAATGACTCCATTGAGTTCGCCACCATAGAATTCAACAGTTACCCCTACTTGTTCAACACTATACTTGGATTCTGCCCTTCTAAAAGGAACATCGGCCCTCACAATTCCGTCTCCATCTACTAAAACTACCGGAAATGTTTCAAAAAAGGTAGGCATACGACGTACAAAGAGTTCGTGCCCTTCTTTATCTCTAAATACAGGGTGCCCTAACCACCCAACAGCTATTCCATCTCCGTTATCCATTGAACCTGCTCTGAACAATCCCCCTTTCGCCGGATTATTACCAATGTAATCGTAAAAAGCTAATTTTTCGGGAATTTTAGACCAAGCTTCCGATAAGCTCAGATTTTCGGCTAGTCCGGCCCCAACTCTTCTATATATTTCTTGCTGGAAGTACCCCTGATCCCACTGATAACGAGTGGGGCCAAATAATTCGATTGGGGTAGTTGCTGAACCATACCACATAGTCCCAGCAACAATAAAAGCTGCAAAAAAAACAGCAGCAATACTACTGGAAAGCACAGTTTCAATATTACCCATGCGCAATCCTTTGTATAGACGTTGAGGCGGACGGACACTAAGATGGAATAGACCTGCTAATATACCCAATGTACCTGCTGCAATATGATGAGAAGCTATTCCCCCCGGAACAAAAGGATCAAAACCTTCCGCACCCCACGCTGGATTTACAGATTGTACTTTTCCAGTTAGTCCATAAGGATCAGACACCCATATTCCAGGACCATATAAGCCTGTTACATGAAATGCGCCAAAGCCAAAGCAAGCCACTCCTGAGAGAAATAAATGAATTCCAAAGATCTTGGGCAAGTCCAAAGAAGGTTTTCCCGTACGTTCATCAGAGAATATTTCTAGGTCCCAATAAACCCAATGCCAGATAGCTGCCAAGAAGCACAAACCAGAAAACAAAATATGTGCCCCTGCCACGCCTTCATAACTCCAAATGCCCGGATTCGTTATAGTTCCTCCTGAAATACTCCAACCTCCCCAAGAATTGGTTATTCCTAAACGAGTCATGAAGGGTATAACGAACATGCCCTGTCTCCACATTGGATCAAGAACAGGGTCAGAGGGATCAAAAACCGCTAATTCATATAGAGCCATTGAACCGGCCCAACCAGAAACTAGAGCTGTATGCATTATATGGACAGAAAGCAATCGACCGGGATCATTCAATACAACAGTATGAACACGATACCAAGGCAAACCCATGTAAATACCCCTTTCTGAAAAAGAAATAGACATTATGTAACTTTATCGCATTGGAAAAGATTAGACCGTGTACTTCACCTGTTCGGTATATATTGTATAGGAAAAGGATTAATATTTATTTGTATTCCTTTATTTTATTTAGGAGAAAAAAGAGAAACATATCTTATTCTATACCCGATAAGTACCAATACGCAATGGGAGGGTTTTGTGGAAAAGAATGCATAGATACTTATTTATTAATTCTGTCTTCCTCTATGAACCTTCCATTCCAGTCTATATCTATAGACTTAGATATATTATAATTCTATCTATTATCTATAAAATTAGAATATTCTATTAGAATAGAAGATAGAAAAAAAAAAATAAAAAGAAAGAAAAAATAGAAAGAAAAAAATGAAGAAGACAATAAATCCATTGTTACGTTTCCATATTAAAGTAAAATATAATACTTCATTTTTTTCTTTCTATTTTTTCTTTCTTTTAATGCCAATTGGTGTTCCAAAAGTTCCTTTTCGGAGTCCTGGAGAGGAAGATGCAGCTTGGGTTGACGTATAGTGCGACTTGTCATACATATTGGTCATATGGTATTTCCCCGTTATCTCCCCCGATCGAGTATTTTATGTTTTGCCCAATCCAATAGATATTATTCAATATTTTCATAATTTAACCATCAATAATTCGGAGCGTGAAGCACAATGATTCCTATTGACAATCAATATTATCAATTATTCTAATTTATGGTTTACTTAGACTGATAAAAGAAAGTATCCAGGCTCCGTTCAGAGAATACCAAATTTTTGGAATGTTAAGAGTAAAGTAATAGAATAGAAGTATAAATTTAGTAATATAAAGATTCACTAGAAAAAAGAAAAAAAATCTAATGTTAATAATTAAAATTAAAATATAGAATTAGATAATAGAATAATAATAAATATTCAATAAAAAAAATATAAATCAAATTATGAAACGAATTAGTAATGAAATAAAATATAACTCGCTAAAATAGAAAAATAGAATAGATTCTATATTCTATGAAATAAATTTTAGATTCTTACACGATTACCACTTGTATCATAAACTATTCATAGTTTAGGGAAAGGTATGAAATGAATGAAAAAAAAATAAGTAGTACTGAAAACTTTTGCCCTATATGCACAAATGGAATTCGGGCAAATCTTCCCCCGGAGTAGAACAAGAACCTAAAAGAATTGAGAGGGCCCATTCAGGAACAAGAAAATTACATCGTTATTTAAATTTCGATGAAACAATACATCAATGAGAAGTTAGTTCAATAAGTTCAGAAAATTCTTTTTTATTTTATATTTTTATTTTCTACATTAGAGAATATAGGGAAGGAGGCCAAAACCCCTGTAAAAAAAAAAAGAAATAGGACTGGAATCAACACATTGATTTTTTTTTCACAATTCTTTCGAACCGTATGCATCCAAAGGTGCACGTACGGTTCCTCAGGGATACAATTTTGCCCTAATCAACCGACTTCATCGAGAAAGATTACTTTTTTTAGGCCAAGAGGTTGATAGCGAGATTTCGAATCAACTTGTTGGTATCATGGTATATCTCAATATAGAAGATGATACTAGAGATCTTTTTTTGTTTATAAACTCTCCAGGCGGATGGGTAATATCAGGAATATCCATTTATGATACCATGCAATTTGTGTCACCGGATGTACATACAATATGCATGGGATTAGCCGCTTCAATGGGATCTTTCATTCTGGTCGGAGGAGAAATTACCAAACGTCTAGCATTCCCTCACGCTTGGCGCCAATGAATTTTTATCTAAGATGAGAAAAAAGAAGACTATGCCTTCACTATATCGAATGTGAATTCAATAAAGAATAAGTAATAATAGCATGGCACTTCGACTTCGATATGAACAAACCATTATTGTTTTTTTATAAAAACGAAATTTTGTATCGAGAAAGTAGTATGAAAGAAGAGTTCTTTCTAATTTGATCTTATGTGTCAAGAGTAAATTTCAGCGTTACAAACCCTTTTTCTTCCACACCAGAAGTCTCTTTCTTATCTTTATGTTATAAGAGAAAGAGGAAAAATAATTTTATCCTTCTTGGATCGTATCAAAAAAAACTTTGGGATTGCTAAACCACAGACGAAATAAATAGATAAAGCAACAGAACCATCATAGTATTTTTTTCTACTACGAAAGGAAGGATGAAGGATGGTAAATGGATCATTTAACGATTTGGATCGGATGGGTTCTATTTCTTCTTTTCGATAGTCGATAGAATAAATTTGATCGAAAAATAAATTCCATTGCAAAGCCGTATGCAATGTACAAAAGATGCCCGTACGGTTGTTTAATTCTCTTTTTTTCTATTTCCTCCCCTTCCCTTACTTTAACCCAATCGTGCAAGATAGAAAAACCATTCATGATGAATATCATCAGGGTTATGATTCACCAACCTGCTAGTTCTTTTTATGAAGCACAGACAGGGGAATTTATCCTGGAAGCAGAAGAACTATTGAAGCTTCGCGAAACCCTTACAAAAGTTTATGTACAAAGAACGGGCAACCCTTTATGGGTTATATCCGAAGATATGGAAAGGGATGTTTTTATGTCAGCAACAGAAGCCCAAGCTCATGGCATCGTTGATCTTGTAGCGGTCGAAAATGAAAATACCGGGAATTTCGTATAAATCTAAAATTCCAATTAAAAATTGGAATTTTCCGTGATTTTCTATTGAATAGAAATCGTTCATAATCATCAATCATCAGGTTAAGATCGATCTAAACCAACCCACTCTATTCTATCTAGAATGAGATTTTATAGACACCACATGCCAACCATTAAACAGCTTATTAGAAACGCAAGACAGCCAATAAGAAATGTCACGAAATCTCCCGCTCTTCGAGGATGTCCTCAGCGTCGAGGAACATGTACTAGGGTGTATGTGCGACTCGTTCAATTCAGATAATGAGTTTGAAGAAATGAAAAAAAAAAATTATTTACGACCACTAGGATAGATAGAGTGGAAGATGGACATTTAATTGACTCTTTTCTAATATATAAAAAGGAAGATCTATCATCTACCTATTATGATTATGTTTGTTATGTTATAGAATTTATGGTTTCTATTGGTGCAAATCCAATCACTTCGTTTGATATTTTGAGATGAGAAGCAATTCTCCATTGGTAATTGGTAGCAAATAGTTATCCATTAAGCGGAGGAAATAGTTTTATAAGAAGCAAAAAGGTTATGCTCCTATTCTTGAAAAAACGGACTAATAGGGTAAGCTACCCAGCCAACTTTCAGAATTCAATGCCGTCACTTTATGGATAGCTTTTTTGTGAAAAGGACTATTTATTACATTCTAATTAGAATTGTAAAAAAAAATTCTAATTGAAAAATAAATGGATAGAGCCAAAGAGTGTGAACTATACAAGTTCACAAGAAAATTTTATGAAATGAAAGAAGAGGCTCCGGTGTATAGAGAGAACCTCACCGTTTCATAAGTTGCCATAGAAACGAGGGAACCCCCTATTCTTTTCTTTTTTATTTAGTAGCATTTTTTTTCCAGGCGAGATGCCTGGAAGAAAGAAAAAATCGTGGTCGGGAAGGTCATAGTAGCAAAAACCATTGGAATTTATATCTTATATATCGGAAGAATCCGTTTTGTTATTAATAGACCGGAGGAAAAGGATGACTGAGAGAAATCAATTAGTTATTCAAGAAAGTTTCATTTCATTCAATGACTAGAGTTAAACGAGGATATACAGCTCGGAGACGTCGAAAAAAAATTCGTTTATTTGCATCAACCTTTATAGGGGCTCATTCAAGACTGACTCGAACGACTACTCAACAAAGAATGAGAGCTTTGGTTTCCTCTCATCGAGATAGGAGCAGGAAAAAGATAGATTTTCGTCGTTTGTGGATCACTCGTATAAATGCAGTAACTCGTGAGGATAGGGTATCCTATAGTTATAGCAAATTCATAAAAAATCTGTACAAGAGACAATTGCTTCTGAATCGTAAAATACTTGCGCAAATAGCCTTATCAAATAAGAATTGTTTTGATATGATTTCCAATAAAATACAAATTAAATAAAGGAATAAAAGAATCTTAATAGAATCTATTATACAAGTATACAAGAAAAAAGAATGATTGAAACAGAATTTCCCGGAGAATGAACTCCGGGAAGATAGAAGAAAAATAAATGAAGATTTGAATAGTAGGAATAAACGAACATCTTTTAAGAAAAAAGATTTCTTCCCCATTTTCCTTTTTTATAACACAAGAATCAAATATGGATTCTAGGGTTTTTCGAGCAAAACATGAATCTGAGCTTAAGTTCCAATTGGAGTTTTGAGGAATATATCTATTTATTTTTGGTTCTAAGACTAGTAGTTCTAGGGATCGACTCCGCTCTATCCAATTGTTTTTCATTATTACGAAAAGGTAACGAAGATAAAATACGAGCTTGTTTTATAGCAATAGTAATTAATCGTTGTTGTTTCAAGGTCAACCTATTCACCCGTCTAGATAAGATTTTTCCTTGTTCACTAATAAATCGACTAATTAAACTTATGTTTCTATAATCGATTCGATCCCCCGATCTAATTGGGGGTAAACGCCTACGAAAAGATCGCTTGGATTTACGAAAAAGTTGTTTGGATTTATCCATGGTTTGTTTATTCCTTATGTATAAAATAATCTAGAAAATACAATTATATTTTTTTCTTATTCATTTAAGATCCGACCAAAATAGGATTTTTTTTTATTATATATGTTAAGTTCCGCTTCTTGGAAAAATCACACACGCATTCTGTTCCACCTATTTCTTTATTTCCCCATGAATCGTATACTTTTGACAATAGCGACAAAATTTTCTCAATTCTAATCGATTGGGTGTATTGTGTCGATTCTTTTGAGTAATATATCTAGAAATGCCCGGTGATTTTTTATTGACACCCTTTTGAACACAACGGTTACATTCCAAAATCACAAGAATTCTTATATCTTTACCCTTAGCCATGAACCTCCTTTTCATTTTGAATCAACTTCACTTTAGAACTCTACTCTTTTTCTTTTCAATCCGAACCAAATACAAAATAATAAATAAGAAGAAAAGAAAAAAATCTATATTCTATAGTAAGAAATTAATAAAAGTTACTAACTAGAAATGAAATTTTTAAATTTTTTTTTTTTTCATTATTAAAATTTGAATGACTTCGAAGTACTAGAATCTAAAATAGAATTCTTAGGAATTACTAGAACTAGAAAGAAAGAGAGTCATGTTCATTAATAGAATAATATTAAGAATATATTAATAATTAAGTAATACAATTTTTTTCAAACTTTTTTCTTACTAGGAATTCTTACTATCCTAATCTCAGTATTTTCTTCTTTCTATGTTAGAATTTCGTCGAACAACCCCTAGACTGGATCAAAATCCAAATTTTCTTTCTTTTCCCAAAAATTATATCGTAGATTCACTGAGATTCGATATACTTTTTCTTTCTTATTTCCTATCCTAAAGAAAAAGGTAACATAATTGGAGCCATGTTACGTAGAATTTATCTCAAATCTTCTTCATTTTTTCGCATATCAATACAAGAATTCAATCAGAATGAAAAAAAGGGGAATGATAAGGCATCTGGAAATAAACGATTAATTTCTATCAATAGACCTGCTAAAGACCCAAACCATAGAGTGGTTAGTATAGGTGCCGTGGAGAGATATGTTTTTATATCTCGCATTGAAAATCCTCCTTCTTCTTTTATTTTCTATTTTATTGTCATTCTTTATTTGTATTTTATATTGTAATACATATATAGTCTAGTTCGATATTGTATTGTATAT